AAATTTGAATATCAGAATAGTGGATATAGTCATGATTCAATGGGTCAGGTCCACTTACCTTTTTTATTTCTTATATATATTTATTTATGATGGATTTGATTCGAATAACGGAAAAGTAGGAATATTTGGCGATTCATAATTAGGGTTGAGTAGGTAGAATATCTATGTCCTCGAATCAAAAATATGGAATAATGAAACCTGAATTGAGTAGGAATATAGCCTATAGTGACATAGTTGTCCTCCCAACCCAATAAGTGGGGTGATTTATCATTATAATGAACAAATGTTCAACTTTATAATCACTATACTATAACTATCTCATTATATTTATATATAATTATTTAATTAACTCATTCTAATAAAAAAAAATATCCCTATTATCCACTTAAAAATGAAGATTGAAACTAGAGTTTTGTGGAAAAAGCCCCTTATCGGATTTGAACCGATGACTTACGCCTTACCATGGCGTTACTCTACCGCTGAGTTAAAAGGGCCTATTTTATTCCATTCCTAAATGGAGACAATGTTAAGACATATACATAATATTATATACCTACATATTACATTACATAGGTGCATACAGTAGGCTCATGGTGTCTCATTCTGGAATATCTTTTTTTTTAGTCAGTCTAGGCTAAAACCTAATTCCTTTTTTTCTTTTATTGATCCCTATCACAATAAGATTCGCTTGATTAATACACAATTTGAAATAGATCCAAGATATTTGATATGTGATCAAATCATGTAATGTATGGAATGAAAAGATTCAGCTTGTACCTGAAATCCAAGCTCTGCTATTATATAAAAATATATATATAAAAACGAAACTTTCTATCGTTTGTTAATTTCCTAGCTGAATGCGTGAATTGGTGCGTGAAGGTTGAAGAATGGCTTTTCTGTCGGACAAATCACCAGGGATTCTATATTTGATCAATTATTAATTATAACAAAACATATTCTTTCCTATATAATAAATAGGAATGTTTATCCATTCTATATCATTCATGAACCATGAATGAAAAAAATTCTATCGGAATCGCGAAAATAAAGGTGGAAAACTTATTCGGATTTAGTCACACCATTACATTATATTGACAATTACAAAAAACTACTCATACTATGAATATATACAGTATGGTGTAGGTTGAGCAGGACAGATATGCCCCCATCGTCTAGTGGTTAGGACATCTCTCTTTCAAGGAGGCAGCGGGGATTCGACTTCCCCTGGGGGTAGGGTACTAGGAAAGGAGGCTGATCATGTATTATCAATAAGTCTATAGACTTGATTCCTCCTGGGTCGATGCCCGAGTGGTTAATGGGGACGGACTGTAAATTCGTTGGCAATATGTCTACGCTGGTTCAAATCCAGCTCGGCCCAAGAATTCACCGATCCATCATGAGATTACAGAATATAATAAATTTGTCCTCCGGAAACGCCTAAGAATTTATTTTATATACTTATCTCTTATTTCTTTTTTGTTGCCATATCCCATATATATATTCTTCATTTTTTGAATTATCTAGATTCATATCATAATCCGAAAATATAGGATAAGAATTAAAGAATCTCAATATTTTGCATTGAAAGATTTCTTAGCAATTGATTTAACACGGATTTTAGAATAGGATTTCTAGTAATCCGTGTCGTTCTCACTAAAGCCCATATCTATGTAAATATTAATATATCAATCACTCCTTTCTTTCTCTGTTACAATACGATGTAAACTAGTCTGAATCAAATCATTAATAATATGTATGCTATACACCTAATTTCTCTGGGATTGTAGTTCAATTGGTCAGAGCACCGCCCTGTCAAGGCGGAAGCTGCGGGTTCGAGCCCCGTCAGTCCCGACCTAGTATCTGATGACTCCATCAATTCATTTCTTTATTTTCTGTCAAGGGACATAGAGTGGGATCTAATTCCCATAGGGGTCCTTTTTTTCCGTTTCGGGTTTTTTATTGAGAAAATACAATGCGACAATTTCAATAACTTCAATGAGTACCGAAGGGAATAGGCATATGTGAATTGGTGCAATTGTAGGTAGGACCTTTTTTAGTTAGGATTAAAAGAAATCCTTGTCTGGTTTTTTTCGATTGTTCCTGACCCCTGGAAGGGAATCGAATACTTATATATTTTCACCAGAGTATATACAAAAAATTTTATTCGTTTATTTACGATAAAAAATTTACTTTTCACATAGTTACCTCGATAAAATTTTCATATTAAAGCCTCTGTCTAGTTCCAATTTTGGATAACTTAAATTACTAATCTAATAGGAAACAATCTATTTATATCATTCAAACTACACACTTCATTTTGGATATATGTGTCCCAGGGCCGATTCAAGGAAAGAAAGGAGTGTTTTAATTAAGGAAAGATCAAACAAAGAAAAGATAGACCCCCTCTTTTCTTAGTATGGGAATGCAAAATCTTTTTTTATTTCCGGGGAAGGTCCTATCGAAGAAAGAACAAACTAAAAAAAAGTTCATTTAAAATTTATCAAAATATTCGATCTTTTCTTCTTATTTTTTCCATTTTACTTCTATTACTTATTATTTTAATTTTATTACTATTTTTTTTTTTATGGAAGTGTAAGATGGGCCAGATGGTACTTTATTATATTATATATATAAATTATATTATAATTATATGATTCTATAAATAAGAAGGTAGTTTATAGAAAATAACGAATGGATAAAGAATAATAATTCAATGAGATTCTTAATTGGATCAGGAATTCTATTTTTGATTAGGTTTTTATTCTGTATGAATAAAAGATCTTCATATGTTATACTATTCCATTCTCGATGATGAATAGATTTGATAGCGCAGATATTGTTATTCAATGATATTGATCCGATTCAATATCATCGGGATGTATTTCTCCCATTTAATTTACAGGATAAAGATTTAGAATCTCTATGGGATCAGATCCCGAGTTATTAATTATGAAGTAAAAAAACGATGAAATTATGGAAGTAAATATTCTCGCATTTATTGCTACTGCACTGTTCATTCTAGTTCCTACTGCTTTTTTACTTATCATTTACGTAAAAACGGTCAGTCAAAACGATTAATTTGAATCAAGCTTGACTTCTTAGTTCTTATCAATAATGAAATAAATTAAAGGGATTCAAATTCCACGTCTTAAATAAAATGAGCGAATTAAAATCAGACGTATATGAGATTTGATAGTATGGTAGAAAGGAATATAGGAACCTTTCTACCACACTATCTATTAGTGTATAATGATACTATAACTAACTATAAATTTTTATATAAAATTAAAAAGTTGGACTGTATAAAGAAAAATGGCTTAATATAGATCACTCCGTAATCTGTATATTGATATATGTACATATAACTCCCATATGTGTACTATACATAGTATCCCAATTCGAGTTCTTTACTTTGGTACATCCATTTGGTTTAGACCGATTTTCGATCAATATAAAATATAATACTAGTTTAGTTCATCTAAATATTGAGAATTTGGTTGTAAAAAATAAATTGTATATAATGCGTATTCCATTTCAAAATACGAAGATGGGAATCATTTAATTTAAATATTTTTATTTGTTTGATTGAAAGATTATTCGTCATCTATTACATTACTTTACTGGATTCCAGTAGAATTAAAAAATGAAGATATTTGAAAAACGCTTCGTAGAAGGATTATAAAACTATTAATACAGTTTGATTACTCAACTCAATTTAGTAATTACCCTAGAGTCCACTTCTTCCCCATACTACAAGTGAAAGGGAAAATGTAAAGACGACCATTAAAGCAGCCCAAGCAAGACTTACTATATCCATGTGAATTATGCCCCCAAATATGAAGAAACTCTTTCATTATTGATTACTAATAATAATGGAATCAATAGCACAGAGTCAAAAAGAGATTCTGAACGAAGCCAATTATTCATCCAATATTGATTGAATATTGAATATCTAAGCACGCATAAATTCTTGCGAGTATGTATACAAAGCATCTAACATCCTTTCAACAACTACCAATTCCCCAATCAACTATATAATTCAAGAATCGGTAATTAGACAATTAGTACTGGAAGTCTTGATAGACTAGTCCTTCCTATACTAAAATCCTCTCTGGAATCCCAGGCGCAAGGATTGACAGTTTTTGAATCGCCAGCTTCTTAAAATCAAGCAAGTATCGGGAGTTATAGAGCCCTTTTCCTCTTTCCTTTCTATGCGAGGATTCGGCCACTTATATTATATCAGCAAGCACAGGGCTTTCGGGTTTTTTATTGATCAGGCGACACCCGGATTTGAACTGGGGAAAAAGGATTTGCAGTCCCCCGCCTTACCACTCGGCCATGCCGCCAAAACGAGAAAAATAGATGGAAATATTCCTTAACTAAAAAAGGGAGGTTTTTTTTATTGGAGCCGGGCCCTTCTCTTAATTTTATAGTATCTCAAACAAATATCAAAACACACAACGCCTAAATTTCTTTCCCTTTTTTATTGAAAGAAAAATTGAAGTTACACAATAAAAAATTCAGTCCAAATCAAAATGGACCCGTTAACTGTTGACTGTTTATTCATGAAAACTTCTTTCTTATATTTTAAATTGTGTTTCCTTAATGGCCTAAGAAAACGCAATTGGTACACAACAAATCAGTATCAAGAATTTTCAATAATAAATCCTTTTCAATTTCAAGTATAACAACAATTATGTATATATGTAAACCCCAGAACAAAAATTGTTACATTACATAGATATACCTAATCTGGGATCTTATTTATATATGAGATGCCCACAAGGAATTAAGGTAATTAGCATGCTTAAATTTTTTATTGAGTATATTTTTGAATATCAAATAGAATTTATGATATAGCACAGCACGGACCCGCGTTACCCCAAGTGGAGCTGAGGTAAGTGCTATGCGAAAACTTTTTGAACACTGAAAAGTTAAGTGCTAAAAAAAAAGGTAAACTCTATAAGGCTTCTTTCTGTCTTTATCTCATCTCATTCATA